AATTCGACTTTCACTTTACAGAGACAGGCTATAACAAAAACAAAAGCCCCGTTTATGAGGATTCTTATCTAAATAGGAATGCGAATCAAGAAAATTCGAATAAAACAAAACTCTTATTCCCTGAAGAATCTCTTCTTTTTCTTTTCGATTATAACCGATGGAACCGCCCACTTCGCTACAAAAACAATAACCAATTAGAAAACTTTGTACGAACCGAAATGTCACAATATTTCTTTGAGACATGCCAAAGTGATGGAAACCAAAAAATTGCTTTTACCTATCCACCAAGTTTGTCAAGTTTTGGGGAAATGCTAAAAAGAAGAGTATGGTGGTCTACACTAGAGAAAACTCTCTCTAATGATAATGAATTTGACAACTATTGGATTTATTCCAACAACAGAAGGGGGAATAAGACAAGTAAGGAATTTCGAAATAGAATTGAAGCTCTCGACAAGAAATCCCTTTTTCTAGATATACTGGAAACAAGAACTCGATTGTGTACTGATAGTAATCATGATAGTGAAAATCATGATAGTGAAAACCATGATAGTGAAAACGAATATTTTCCTAAAGCCTATGATCCTTTCTTAAGTGGGCCCGATCGCTTAACAATGACAAAAAGGATTTCACCTTCTAAAGAGTCGATAGAAAATTTAAGTGAAACCTTTGATATAAATCGGATTTACGATATCCTTTTTGCAGATCCCGATTACCAAGAATTTGAGGGGCAAACCGATACATTTGATAAACAACCATTTTTAATCGAAATGGAGAATTTAACTGAAAAATTTGATAGACAACTAAAATTGACTAAAAAAAAGGAAAGATTTTTCAAATTTTTATTGAATGCCATTAAAACCCATACTAATAATGCAAAAGAATCTATTACAGAATCTAATGCAAAGGAATCTATTACAGAATCTAATGCAAAGGAATCTATTACAGAATCTAATGCAAAGGAATCTATTACAGAATCTAATGCAAAGGAATCTATTACAGAATCTAATGCAAAGGAATCTATTACAGAATCTATTAGAATAAAAGAAATCAGTAAAAAAGTCCCTCGATGGCCAGACAAATTAATAACCGAATACGAACAAGAAGTTCAAGAAGAAGACACGGAAGACGAGGCAGCGAAAGAAATCAGTAAAAAAGTCCCTCGATGGCCAGACAAATTAATAACCGAATACGAACAAGAAGTTCAAGAAGAAGACACGGAAGACGGGAAAGCGCCAGTCGCCCATCAAATTCGCTCAAGAAAAGCCAAATACATAAAGCTTTTGATTCCTGAGGTTCCTGATGAAGAAAATGAAAATGAAGAAAATGAAAATGAAGAAAATGCAAATCAAGAAAATGCAAATCAAGAAAATGCAAATCAAGAAAATGCAAATGAAGAAAATGAAAATGAAGAAAATGAAAATGAAGAAAATGAAAATGAAGAAAATGAAAATGAAGAAAATGAAAATGAAGAAAATGAAAATGAAGAAAATGAAAATGAAGAAAATGAAAATGAAGAAAATGCATATGAAGAATATACAAATGAAGAAAATGAAAATGAAGAAAATGCAAATGAAGAAAATGCATATGAAGAATATACAAATGAAGAAAATGCAAATGAAGAAAATGCAAATCAAGAAAATGCAAATCAAGAAAATGCAAATCAAGAAAACGCAAATCAAGAAAATGCAAATCAAGAAAATGCATATGAAGAATATACAAATGAAGAATATGCAAATAAAAAAGGGGGAAATAAAAAAAATGAAAAAAAAAATACTGATTCTAATTCTAAAAATACTGATTCGAATTCTACTAGTAATAATGATGCGAATTCGAAAGAAAAAAGAGAAGTAATTTTGCCAAGTTATGCATACCAATCGGACTTTCAGCGAGAACTAATTAAAGGTTCTATGCGCGCTCAAAGGCGTAAAACTTTAATTTTGAAACTGTTTCAAGCAAACGCGCACTCTCCCCTTTTTTTGGATAGAGTCAAAAGACTCCCCCGCCTACCGTTTGATATATCCAAATTTTTTAAAGTTATTTTTACAAATTGGACAGACAAGGGGATAGAATCCGAAATTGTGGAGTATATAGACGAAGAAGAAAAAAAAAACAAAAATGAAGATAGTGAAGAAAAGCGGATGGCGATATCGGAGGCATGGGATAATATGATACTTGGGCCCCAAATAAGGGGATTCGCATTAATAACTCAATCTATTCTTAGAAAACATATTGTATTGCCTTCATTGATAATAGCAAAAAATATTGGACGTATATTATTATTGCAATATCCTGAATGGTTTGAGGATATACAGGAATGGAAGCGCGAAATCCATGTTAAATGTACCTATAATGGTATCCAAGTATCGCAAACAGAATTTCCAATAAATTGGTGGACAGACGGTATTCAGATAAAAATCTTATTTCCTTTCTACCTGAAACCTTGGCACATACAACCCTCTGATAGAAATCTAATCGAAGAGGAAAACCAAAAAGCTGATTCTTTTTTTTTAACAGTTTGGGGACGGGAAACTGACCTTCCTTTTGGTTCTCCCAGAATTAGAAAAGGAGATTCTTTTTTTGACCCCATTTTTAAGGAACTTAAGGAACTACAAACAAAAATTGAAAAATTAAAAAGGGCGTATTTATTAGATTTATTAGGAAAAACCAAATTAGTTTCAAAAGAAACAAAAAAATTCATTATTGACTTTATTGAAAGGTTTTTATTTATAACAAGAATACTAAAACAAAAAGTACGCCCAATATTCAACCAAATTTTTGGCTTAAGAAAAGTATCAGACTCGAATGAAATTAAAAACGAAAAAGATTCTAGAAGCAGCAATCAAATAATTCATGAATCAGTTAGTCTATTTCAATCTCAAAATTGGAAAAATTATGCACTAATAAAAAGGGAGGATCTAAGAGGTAGAACAAGCACAATTAAAAATCAAATAGAAAGAATTACAAAAGAAAAAAAAAAAATAACCCCATCCGGCGTATATATTAATCCTACCGAAAAAGGGTATAATGCTAAAAGATTCGAATCGACAACAAATATTTGGCAAATATTAAAAAGAAGAACTGTCCGATTAATCTCTCAATTAGATTGTTTTATAAAAATTTTCCTTGAAAAAGTATACATAGATATTTTTTTAGCTATTATTAATATTACCAGACTCAATATACAATTTCTTTTTGAATCGATAAAAAAAATGCCGGATAAGCCCATTAATGAAACAAAGCAAGAAAGGCTTAATAGAGAAAATAAAAATACAATTCACTTTATTTCAATTTCACCTCTAAAAAAAAAAAAATCTTGGGACTTACCCTATTTGTCACAAGCATATGTATTTTATAAATTATCACAAACCCAAGTTAGTAACAAATTAAGATCTTTTTTTCAATATGGTGGAGACTCTTTGTTTACGAAGGCTGAAATAAAAGATTCCCTTGAAACACAAGGAATACTTCCTTCTAAATTAAGTCATAAGAAACTCCCGAATTGTGAAACGACGAGATGGGGATTTTTTAAAAAAGTTTTTAAAAATTTGATTGCAGATATTATAGATTTTATTATAGACTTTCTAGACACTTGTGTAAGATATAATGCTATTATTAAATTTATGTATCCAGGTTTTTATTTTCTATTTGATGGAAAATTTACTTTTTCTTTTACTATTCCTCTATATTTTAAAAATGCTAAATTGACTATATCTTATGGGTCTACTGTTGACCCGAAAAATTTACTTGAAAGACACGGAATACTTGATTCTAATTTCGGATTCCCGAATTCTGAAATGTTCCCGAATTCTGAAATGAATGAATGGAAAAAATGGTTAAGGGGACATTATCAATACGATTTATCTCCTATTGAATGGTCTAAATTAACACCACAAAGGTGGAGAAAAGTTATTTTACGTCATAAAAATAAAAATTCCAAGTGGGATTCATATGAAAAAGTTCAGTCCAAAAAGGGGGGTAATTCTAGGAATTCTAAAGGATATTACTTAGCGAATCAAACAGACAATTTTCAAAAAAGCTCTAAATATGATCTGTTATCATATAAATATATTAATTTAGATTATGAAAATAAGAGGGACTCGTCTATTTCTAAATCAAGCTCGCGAGTCCAATTAAAAAAGAACGAAGATATTTCTTATAAATCCAACACTCATAAAGAGAATTTTTCTGATATAGATATATGGAGAAGTTTCCCTATGAATATTAATAATTATGTCAATTTTAGATATACACAAAAAAAAAAAAATCGCGATAGAAAATATTTTGATTGGAATTGGAAAATTAAAAATTTTGATCTTAGACAACAACTTACTATTGACTCCCACATCATAATGGATATGGGGAGTAATGAAAATACTCAGATTGATACTAACAATTATCAAGATCAAATTTTAGAAAAATTTGATAAAAACAAGCTTGTTTATCTTAAAAAAATTCCGCAAAAGCTCCAAACCAATTTACCAAAACCCCGAAAAGGTTTTTTGGATTGGATGGGAATGAATGAAGAAATACTAAATCGTCCCGCCTCATCCCTGGGACTTTGGTTCTTCCCAGAATTGATCCTACGCTATAGTCTATATAAACTAAAACCGTGGGTTATACCAAGTAAAATCCTTTTGAATCTAAATGAAAATGATCTTAGTGAAAAGAATGATCTTAGTGAAAAGAAAAACATCGAAGGAAACCAAAAACAAAAAGGGGAATCCGTTTCAAATAAAGAAATAAAGAATCAAAATAAAAATCAAAAAGAAAAAGAATCGGTCGAAAGCAAAAGAGATCTTAGATCAAATGTACAAAAACAAGGGAATGCGGAATCTGTTCCTTCAACAAACCACGAAAAAGATATTGAAGATGCTTCCCCCCAGAAAAAGAGAAAGAAAAGTGAGGAAGAAAAACAACTAGAATTACTCCTAAAACCTTTTTTAGTTTTTCAATTGAAACCGGGCTTTTTTTTGAATAAAAAAATGATGAATAATATAAACATATTTTCTTTCCTGCTTAGACTGAAAAATCCACGAGAAATTACTATATCCTCGATTCAAAGAAGAGAAATGTGTTTGGATATAATGCCGATTCGGAAGAATTGGAAGAATCAGAAGAATGAAAGGATTACAAAATTGATCAAAAGGGGGTTCTTTAGTATCGAACCCACACGCCTGTCTGTAAAAAATGATGGAAAATTTATTATGTATCAAACCTTAGGTATTTTGTTGGGTCATAAGATTAAGCACCAAATTAATCAAGGATATAGAAAACAACCCTATGTTGATAAGAATGGTTTTGATTTACTTGTTCCCGAAACCATTTTATCGCATAGACGTCGTAGAGAGTTGAGAATTCTAATTTCTTTCAATTCAAAGACTTGGAATAAAAATCCAATATTTTGGACTGAGAACAATTGTAGTCAATCTTTGGATTTGGATAAAGAGAACCCCGTTAATCTTAATAAAGATAAGAATGAATTAATTAAATTGAAATTTTTTCTTTGGCCTAATTATCGATTAGAAGATTTAGCTTGTATGAATCGCTATTGGTTTGATACAAATAACGGCAGCCGTTTCAGTATGTTAAGGATACAGATGTATCCGCGGTTGAAAAGTCGTTGATAGTCCATTTTTCCTATATATGCTATACCCTACGGGGTATATGAAAGTAAAGAGATTGACACGCCCCACCTTCCATGCCATTCTAATATATAATACTTCCATGCCATTCTAATATATAATACGAAGACTAAAACCGCTGAGGTATCAATTAGGCCTACAAATCAATTAACAGAATCTTCTTCATTTTAGGCCTAAATTATGCCATGCAAAAATGAACCCCCTTCCTTCTTTCTTCTTTTTTTCTTTTTCAGAATAAATGAAATTGAAACCTGGATGGATTAATATGACCTGGGTGGATTAATATGAGTTGATAAAATTAGGAGTTCATAAAGAAATTCAGATTATTGTATATAACACATTAAAATTACTACCATTATTATTACTCATCGATAAAATCCATATCTGTAAAAGTGGAAGAGGGAAAATCTTTTATGGTAAAAAGTGCATTCATTTCGGTTATTTCTGAAAAAGAAAGAAGGGGGTCGGTTGAATTTCAAGTATTCCGTTTTACCAATAAGATACGGAGACTTACTTCACATTTGGAAGTGCATAAAAAAGACTATTTATCTCAGAGAGGTTTGCGAAAAATTTTAGGAAAACGTCAACGGCTGTTGGCTTATTTGGCAAAAAAAAATAGAGCACGTTATAAAGAATTAATTGGTCAGTTGAGTATTCGAGAGGCAAAAACTCGTTAATTGGAAGAATCATTTTAAGTACTTTTTCCTATTTGGTATTTGGATAAACTTCTTTTCACTTTCAGCAATTCATGGAAAAATGAATGGGTAAAAAACGTATGACTGTACCAGCTACAAGAAAAGACCTTATGGTAGTCAATATGGGGCCTCACCACCCATCAATGCATGGTGTTCTTCGACTCATCGTTACTCTAGATGGTGAAGATGTTATTGACTGTGAGCCTATATTAGGGTATTTACACAGGGGGATGGAGAAAATTGCGGAAAATCGAACAATTATCCAATATTTGCCCTATGTGACGCGTTGGGATTATTTAGCTACTATGTTCACGGAAGCAATAACTGTAAATGGGCCCGAACTATTAGGAAATATTCAAGTACCTAAAAGAGCTAGTTATATCAGAGTCATTATGTTGGAGTTGAGTCGTATAGCGTCCCATTTGTTATGGCTTGGCCCTTTTATGGCAGATATTGGTGCACAGACCCCCTTCTTCTATATTTTTCGAGAAAGGGAATTGATATATGACTTATTCGAAGCAGCTACTGGTATGCGAATGATGCATAATTATTTTCGTATCGGAGGAATAGCTGCTGATCTACCTTATGGCTGGATAGATAAATGTTTGGATTTTTGTGATTACTTTTTAACGGGGGTTGCTGAATATAAAAAGCTTATTACACGGAATCCTATTTTTTTAGAACGGGTCGAAGGCGTGGGCGTTATTCGCGGAGAAGAAGCACTAAATTGGGGTTTATCGGGCCCAATGCTACGGGCGTCCGGAATCCAATGGGACCTTCGTAAAGTTGATCATTATGAGTGTTACGATGAATTTGATTGGGAAGTTCAATGGCAAAAAGAAGGAGATTCGTTAGCTCGTTATTTAGTACGAATCGGTGAAATGACAGAATCAATAAAAATTATACAGCAGGCTCTGGAAGGAATTCCAGGAGGGCCCTACGAGAATTTAGAAATACGACGTTTTGATAGAGTAAACGATTCCGAATGGAATGATTTTGACTATCGATTTATTAGTAAAAAACCTTCTCCAACCTTTGAATTGGCGAAACAAGAACTTTATGTGAGAGTTGAAGCCCCAAAGGGGGAATTGGGAATTTTTCTGATAGGAGATCTGAGTGTTTTTCCTTGGAGATGGAAAATTCGCCCGCCGGGTTTTATCAATTTGCAAATTCTTCCTCAGTTAGTTAAAAGAATGAAATTGGCTGATATTATGACGATATTAGGTAGCATAGATATCATTATGGGAGAAGTTGATCGTTAAAAATGATAATGGATACAACCGAAATACAAGCTATCAATTCGTTTTCCAGATTAGAATCCTTAAAAGAGGCCTATGGGATTATATGGCTACTTGTCCCGATTTTGACTCTTGTATTAGGAATCACAATAGGTGTACTCGTAATTGTTTGGTTAGAAAGAGAAATATCTGCAGGGATACAACAACGTATTGGACCTGAATACGCTGGGCCCTTAGGAATTCTTCAAGCTCTAGCAGATGGTACAAAACTACTTTTCAAAGAGAACCTTCTTCCATCTAGAGGAGATGGTCGTTTATTTAGTATCGGACCATCCGTCGCAGTGATATCGATTTTACTAAGTTATTCAGTAATTCCTTTTGGATACCACCTTATTCTAGCCGATCTTGGTATTGGTGTTTTTTTATGGATCGCTATTTCAAGTATTGCTCCCGTTGGACTTCTTATGTCGGGATATGGATCAAATAATAAATATTCCTTTTTAGGTGGTTTACGCGCTGCTGCTCAATCAATTAGTTATGAAATACCATTAACTTTATGTGTATTATCAATATCTCTACGTGTGATTCGGTGTCGTCTAATTAGGTGAAATACTCAATTGTTCCTAGTTCTTTTCTTTCTAATTTCTGAGAAGAGGGTCAAGGTTAAATAATTTTTTCATCTTTTTTAGGCATCATTTGGGTTGATGAACTAAAGCAGATAGTTATATGAGTGAAAGAAAACGGCTTGCAAATTTGCAGTAAAAAGATTAAGTCTCATTTCCTATGTACAAGAATTAATTATTAATTAAAACTAAATAAAAGCAGGAGAGGCCGGTTGCCCCAAGATTGGTTGCTTAGTTATCATCACTTGAAGCGGGTTTAAATGAGAGGTTGAACAAAATTGAGTGGATGGTTAGAAAGACCAAAATACACAAAGGATTAGTAATGGATATTCTCTAAATAATTTAAGAGGATATTTCTGCCCATAAACGGAATTCGAATTGGGACTTTAAGTTAGTAGAAACGATCAAGAAGTACTACCCACGATTCCGACCTAGAGTATGTTCCTATCCACCAAGTAAGTAAATAACTATCAAGAACGAAGTAATCTTTTATTTTGAGTAAAATCCCTTTTATGAGAAAGGAGAATAGGAACGAAATAAAATAGAATAAAATAATTAAATAAATCCTTTTCTTCTATCTTTTCGTTAGTTAGAAAGAGAGAACTCTTGGTATGATTCATAAATTAATGGAATGTTGAATTCTTTTTCGTAATTGAAAAAAATAGGTTGAAATACCTATATGATGTTGTTACAAAAAGGTTTTTATTCAAGGATTAAGTTATTGATTAACAAACAAAAATGACATTCCTAAAATGAAAAGATGAGATTAATTCAGAAGCACCCCCTTTTTAATATATATTTTATTTAATATATATTTTAAATAAAAAATATAGCAAACAGAATTCCGTTGGTCTAATTTGGGGAACTTGGGATAAGTTTTGACTCTATCCTACAAAAAAAAAAAAACAAAAAAAAATATCAAGATAAAGATACATAATAATTAAATGTCCTTAGATTTTTTTGTGACCCTTGAGGAGCCGTATGAGGTGAAAATCTCACGTACGGTTCTGTAATAGTGGTAAGAACGGCGATGTTCTAATCGACTATGATTATCTAACAGTTCAAGTACAGTTGATATAGTTGAAGCGCAGTCAAAATACGGCTTTTGGGGGTGGAATTTGTGGCGTCAACCTATAGGGTTTCTCATTTTTCTAATTTCTTCTCTAGCTGAGTGTGAGAGATTACCTTTTGATTTACCAGAAGCAGAAGAAGAATTAGTAGCAGGTTATCAAACCGAATATTCAGGTATCAAATTTGGTTTATTTTACGTTGCTTCATATCTGAATCTACTAGTTTCTTCGTTATTTGTAACAGTTCTTTACTTAGGAGGTTGGAATCTTTCTATTCCATACCTATTCGGTCCTAAAATTTTTGACATAAATATAAATAAAATAGGTAAAGTTTTTGGAACAATAATCAGCATCTTTATTACATTAGCTAAAACTTATTTGTTCTTGTTCATTCCTATTGCAACAAGATGGACTTTACCAAGGTTGAGAATAGACCAACTATTAAATCTTGGATGGAAATTTCTTTTACCTATTTCTCTAGGTAATCTATTATTAACAACTTCGTCCCAACTTCTTTCACTGTAAACAATTACAATATTCTATATTCACCATTTATCTCAAACAAGAGAAAGAAACAAGTCTACAATTTTATTCTTTATACACATTCACGATATGTTCCCTATGCTAACTGAATTCACAAATTATGGTCAACAAACAATACGAGCTGCCAGATACATCGGTCAAGGTTTCGCGATTACCCTGTCTCACGCGAATCGTTTACCTATAACTATTCAATATCCCTACGAAAAACTAATCACGTCGGAACGTTTCCGGGGCCGAATTCACTTTGAATTTGATAAATGCATTGCTTGTGAAGTATGCGTTCGTGTATGTCCTATAGATCTACCCGTTGTAGATTGGAAATTGCAAAGTGATATTCGAAAGAAACGATTGTTTAATTACAGTATTGATTTTGGAATCTGTATATTTTGTGGTAATTGCGTTGAGTATTGTCCAACAAATTGTTTATCAATGACTGAAGAATATGAACTTTCGAGTTATGATCGTCACGAATTGAATTATAATCAAATTGCTTTGGGTCGGTTACCAATGTCAGTAATTGATGATTACACAATTCACACAATTTCGAATTCGCCTCCAATATAAATCAAATATAAAATAGTTAAACTTAAACCTCTCAATTCAAAAAAATCCCCAATTAACAATTCAATTTAAAAATTTATTATTTAATCAATAATAGTTAATTATTAATAATAATAATAATAATAATATTATAAATTTTAAATAACTGAAATTAACTATTAAGGTTTAGGTTGGATCTATAAAATAAGGCTTTTCAAAAATAGTTTAAACTTGTCATTTTATTTGATTCAAAATGTATTTCTATATTTATAGAAATATTTATATTAGAGTAATATATATTTTTGTCAAACTTTTTTCCAGATATTGAATGATTAGGGCTAATAATACTATATATATCAACCCGCCCGCACCTGTTCAAATTTCATTTATTTAATTAAGTTTAAGTTAAGAAGTATCAGAAAGATAAAAAAAAGGAGTTACTTCTTTTTTCCTGGTCAGGTCAATAAAATCATGAAATATTTCGATTTTTTTTTTATGGATTTACCCGGGCCAATGCATGATTTTCTTTTAGTCTTTCTGGGATCGGGTCTGATCTTAGGAAGTCTAGGAGTAGTATTACTTCCCAATCCAATTTATTCTGCCTTTTCGTTAGGATTGGTTCTTGTTTGTATATCCTTATTCTATATTCTATTGAGTTCTTATTTTGTAGCTGCCGCGCAACTACTTATTTACGTAGGGGCTGTAAATGTTTTAATTCTTTTTGCTGTGATGTTCATGAGTGATTCAGAATATTACAAAGATTCTCGCCTCTGGACTGTTGGGGATGGGGTTACTTCGGTGGTTTGTACAAGTCTTTTTATTTCACTAATTACTACTATTCCAGATACGTCATGGTACGGGATTATTTGGACTACAAGATCAAACCAGGTTCTAGAACAAGATTTGATAAGCAATAGTCAACAAATTGGAATTCATTTATCAACGGATTTTTTTCTTCCATTTGAACTCATTTCACTAATTCTTTTAGTTGCTTTAATAGGTGCAATTGCTGTAGCTCGTCAATAAAAAATCAGCAATTAAAATATTCCATGCTTGTTATATGTGATTCAATCAAATCAATTGAATTGTTATTTAGATTGAAATGAATGAGATTGCTAAGGAGTTGCTTAATGATGCTCGAACATGTACTTGTTTTGAGTGCCTATTTATTTTCTATAGGTATCTATGGATTGATCACAAGTCGAAATATGGTTAGAGCCCTTATGTGTCTTGAACTTATATTGAATGCAGTTAATATCAATTTTGTAACATTTTCCGATTTTTTTGATAATCGTCAATTAAGGGGAGAAATTTTCTCAATTTTTGTTATAGCCATTGCAGCCGCTGAAGCAGCCATAGGGCTGGCTATTGTTTCATCAATTTATCGTAATCGAAAATCAACTCGTATTAACCAATCGAATTTGTTGAATAAGTAGTATTAATCAGAAGAATTCGAATATTCGTAAAGAAATGAAAATTTAAGGTATAATCTTCTCTGCAAAGGAAACATAAACAGAAGAAATCAAAGTATTTTGGCCCTTTCTTTTATAATAAAGCAGTCCAGAAGTAAGTTGATTAGAAAAATTCTGATAACTTGTTGATTTACCTGGTATCTAAATATAGGATTTGTTTAGAAGCTTACTAGGTCGAAAATTTATAACGTTTAAAAATGTATAGATCCAATGTCACATTCAGTAAAGATTTATGATACATGTATAGGATGTACTCAATGTGTCCGAGCCTGCCCCACCGATGTATTAGAAATGATACCTTGGGACGGCTGTAAAGCTAAACAAATTGCTTCGGCTCCAAGAACGGAAGACTGCGTTGGTTGTAAAAGATGTGAATCCGCCTGTCCAACGGATTTCTTGAGTGTTCGGGTTTATTTAGGGGCTGAAACAACTCGCAGTATGGGTCTAGCTTATTGATACGTTCCAATAAACTCTACTTGAATCCATTTTATTTATTTTTTTTTTTTACCGACAAGACCCGTGCTCAAGATATTTTTATTTTTGAGCATGGGTCTTTCTAGTCCAAGCGCATCTTGTCTTTACCACGAATTTTTTTCCTTGGTTAACAATAATTGTAGTTTTTCCAATATCTGCGGGTTCATTAATTTTCTTTCTCCCCCATAGGGGAAATAGGGTCGTTCGGTGGTATACTATATGTATCTGTATTTTAGAACTCCTTCTAACGGTGTATACATTCTGTTATCATTTCCAACCGGACGATCCATTAATTCAACTATTGGAGGATTATAAATGGATCCCCCTTTTTGATTTCCATTGGAGACTGGGAATAGATGGACTTTCTATAGGACCCATTTTACTAACGGGATTCATCACCACCTTAGCTACTTTATCGGCTTGGCCTGTTACTCGAGATTCTAGATTATTTCATTTCCTGATGTTAGCAATGTACAGTGGTCAAATAGGATTATTTTCTTCCCGCAACCTTTTACTTTTTTTTCTCATGTGGGAGTTAGAATTAATTCCCGTTTATCTACTTCTATCCATGTGGGGGGGAAAGAAACGTCTGTACTCGGCTACAAAATTTATTTTGTACACAGCAGGGGGCTCCATTTTTCTCCTAATGGGAGTGCTGGGTATAGGTTTATATGGTTCTAATCAACCAACATTAAATTTTGAAACATCAGCCAATCAGCCGTATCCTGTGGTCTTAGAAATACTATTTTATATTGGATTTTTGATTGCTTTTGCTGTCAAATCGCCGATTATACCCCTACATACGTGGTTACCAGATACCCACGGAGAAGCACATTACAGTACTTGTATGCTTCTAGCTGGAATCTTATTAAAAATGGGAGCGTATGGACTGGCTCGTATCAATATAGAATTATTATCTCATGCCCATTATCTATTTTCCCCTTGGTTAGTGATAGTAGGCGCAATCCAAATAATTTATGCAGCTTCAACATCCCTTGGCCAACGGAATTTAAAAAAAAGAATAGCCTATTCTTCTGTATCTCATATGGGTTTCCTAATTATCGGAATTGGTTCTATAACTGATACAGGACTCAACGGAGCTCTTTTACAAATAATCTCTCATGGATTTATTGGTGCTGCACTTTTTTTCTTGGCAGGGACAACTTATGATAGAACACGCCTTATTTATCTTGACGAAATGGGCGGAATAGCTATCACAATGCCAAAAATATTCACCATGTTTAGTAGCTTTGCGATGGCTTCCCTTGCATTACCGGGTATGAGTGGCTTTGTTGCTGAATTGATAGTATTTTTTGGAATAATTACGAGTCACAAATTTTTTTTAATGCCAAAAATACTAATTACTTTTGTCATGGCAATTGGAATGATATTAACTCCTATTTATTCATTATCTATGTCACGTCAGATGTTTTATGGATATAAGCTTTTTAACGTTCCAAACTCTTATTTTTTTGATTCTGCACCCCGAGAGCTATTTCTTTCGATTTCCCTCTTTTTACCCGTACTGGGTATTGGTATGTACCCCGATCTCGTTCTTTCACTATCGGTTGACAAGGTTGAAGTTATACTATCTAATTCTTTTTCTAAATAGTTTTTTGCTATTCATGATTTGAAAACCTTTCACTTTATAATGAAAAAGTTGTAGAATGAAAAAAGAGAACTTTTCCTTCTCGCAAATTTCTAAAATTTATAGCTAAAAAAAAAAAAATTTGAACCCAATATGGGCACGAACCGTGCGAATGGAATATTGTATTTGATTCGCATGGTTCGTGCCCATTCGCGTAAAATTTTTTTATATGTACTATAATGTGAATGTGTAGTGTTCGTAAGATACTTTCGTGAATTCAATTAGATAAACGAACCATAACTATGTAGTCCTAGTCCTAATAGATTAACCCCAAAATAGCATATCCAAATTATAAGAAAGCCTATAGACGCTACAATTGCCGAATTTGCACCTTTCGGGTTTATATTTGTTCGAGTATGTAAATAAATCGCGAATACGATCCAAGTAATAAATGCCCAAGTTTCTTTTGGATCCCAATTCCAATAGGATCCCCAAGCTTCATTAGCCCATACTGCTCCTGACAGAATACCTATGGTTAAAAATAAAAATCCTAGACTAATAATACGATAACTCCAATAATCCAATTGCTGAATTAATTGAGATCTGTAATAATTCTTACCCGAAAAAAAAGAAGTAGTTTGGAAAAGATTGCTTCGTTTATTCATGTATTCAATTTCACCACCGAAAAACGACTCTTTTATTAAAAGAGTACTTTTACAAAGAATCTTTCGGTTTTTTCGAAATGTAATGACTACAAGTGCTACTGATAATAATGATCCACATAAAAGGGACGCATAGCCCAATATCATCATAGTTACGTGCATTAATAACCACTCGGATTGAAGAGCGGGTACTAATATTGAAGATTGGTGTATTTGAGTTAAAAGTCCGGAAGTAGCAAAGCCCTGGGTAAAAATAGTACTTGAGCCGGTTATTGTGCTTAATAAATTTTTATTTTTTTTTAAATATGGAACTATATGAATAAGGGAGAAACACCACGAAAGGAAGATTAATGATTCATATAAATCACTTAGTGGAAAATGACCCGAATAAATCCAACGTGTAACTAATAATCCTGTTATACAGGAAAAACTAACTATCAGACCCCTTTCAGATGAATCATACAGTTGTACGATTTCATCTACGCAAAAAAGGGTTATTAAACGAATTGTAATTACGATTGAAACAATAGAAAGGGAAATATGAGTTAATATATGTTCTAAGGTTGAAAATATCATAAAAAAAAAGAAGAGTCTCTTAAATGGAAATTGGGAGTTGAATTGATTATAGGATCTATTTCGGAAAATTAAGAATTAATTAAGTAATAATAAAAAATAAAAAAAAAAATGAATACATACGATAAATAGAAGAAAAGATACGAAGAGATGCGGCCACCCCCTACATATTTGATAACTTCTCCTATAAAGAAACTAAGAAAACCAACTCCATTCGTAATTCCATCAATTACTCGTCGATCAAAAAAATGAGTTAATTCAGCCAGGGCCCTAGTCCCCCCAGTTAGGAATCGTTTATAAAAATAATCTATATAAGCGCGATTATATGACCAACTATATATGCGATTTAGCATTTTCTCCAAAAAAGGTCCCCTAGGAAGCCCTTTAACAGTTGAATTTTTTAAATCAAAATTTAGTAAAGAGGAATAAGGAGATTTATATAAAAAAGACGCTATAAATATTCCTAAATACCCTATACTGACTGAAAAAATGGCATCTTTCATAAATTCATACCAATCAGTCGAATTAGTTGACTTTTTATGCAAAATATGGATCGACGGAGTTAACCATTTAGATAATATATCACCATTGACTCCCTCTTGATTGAAAGGAATTCCGATAAACCCAACGAACAGAGTAAATAGGCCCAATACAAGTAGAGGGAATAACATATTAATGTCTGATTCATAAGGATAGGAATCCAGTTTTTTATTCTCAAAACGAGGAATAGTAATATATGGTCGTGTCATATTTCCACCATTATCATCAATTCGATATGTTCTTTTTGAAAAAAAGGAAGAACTTTTATCATCAGTCATTGCTAATAAACGAACATTTTTTTTTTTTTTTTTTGAAACTTCCCTACCCCATAGAGATATTGAATAGAAAGGTATTTTTTGTTTGCCACTATAATTTTGAAAATAAATATTTAAATGTCCCTCAAAAGTAAGTAAATATATCCGAAACATATAAAATGCGGTTAATCCGGCAGTAACCCAGGCTATTATTGCGAAAATCGTCGAATACAGCCAAGTATCATTAAGAATTGCATCTTTGGACCAAAAACAAGCCAAAGGCGGAATACCACACAGAGAGAGTGTACCTAATAAAAAAACATTTTTGGTAATTGGTACATGTTTTCTTAAACCTCCCATAAGAATCATATTCTGACTTTTATAGGGAGAATATCCAACAATCCCTTCCATTGAATGAATAACGGATCCAGATCCTAAAAATAACAATGCTTTGGAATAGGCATGAGTAATCAAATGAAATAAAGCACTTCGGTAAGACCCCATACCAAGAGCTAACATTATATAACCCAATTGAGACATTGTAGAATAGGCTAAACCTCTCTTAATGTCTTTTTGAGCAAGAGCTAAAGTAGCTCCTAATAACACAGTTATTATTGCTATCAACGAGATTAAATTCATTATGGAAGGTATAACTATGAAAAGAGGAAGAAGTCGAGCTACAAGAAAAATTCCTGCCGCTACCATAGTAGCAGCGTGTATAAGGGCGGAAATCGGAGTAGGCCCTTCCATAGCATCAGGCAACCATACATGAAGGGGAAATTGTGCAGATTTAGCAACGGCACCCGCAAATAACAGACCAGCACACAAAGTAACAAATAAAAAATTGACCTCGTTATTAGAAATTAAGTCATTGAATATTTCGAATAAATCCTGAAATTCGAAACTACCCGTTATCCAATAAAAACCTAAAATTCCTAATAATAAACAAAAATCCCCTACACGATTTGTTACAAAAGCTTTTTGGCAAGCATTTGCTGCAAGAGGTCGTGTGAACCAAAATCCTATTAATAAATAGGAACACATTCCGACCAATTCCCAAAAAATATAAATTTGTATCAAATTCGAACTAGTAACTAATCCTAACATGGAAGTACTGAAAAAACTCATATAAGCAAAAAATCTCAAATATCCTTGATCATGAGCCATATAATTATCACTATAAATAAGAACCAAAATTCCAACGGTAGTTATTAACATTGACATAATAGAAGTAAGTGGATCTATCAAATAGCCGAATTCTAAAGAAAAATCGTTAGTAATGATCCAAGACCATACATATTGATAGCTATAATTGCTATTTATTTGCTGAATAGACAGATTCATTGAAAAAATCATGACTATACTTAACAATAAAACACTATGAAAAGACCACATGCGACGAAACTTTTTTGTTGCCGTCGGAAAAAGAAGAAGTCCCACCCCTAGTAATATAGGAACGGAAAGTGGGATGAAGGGTATGAGCCACCCGTATTGATATGTCTGTTGCATAAAAAGCTTTTTGAATTTCCTAATTTATTGTTTCTGATTGACTGGATCTTACCTCTTTGAAAGGAGTCAAAAGAAGGCAAGCTATGAACTAAATTAAACTAATTTAAATAGAAATTTCTAAGTCTTTCCTCTTACTTATACTTAATTTATACTTATTTACTTATTCTTAACTTTTTTTTTTTTATTATTATTATTAAGATTATTATTAAGATTTCATTTGATTCCTACAGTGTAACAGATTCTATAGATATAGACTTTAATGAGAAAGAATATCAAATAAAGATAGTAATCAATCGAATGAATAAAAACTATTTTACAGCGATTCTATGGAAAAAAAATCACATATCTTCGTCTTTCTCTATTTAGCTATTATAGTATTTAGTAGCTATTTATAGTATTTAGAGTACGCGAAATCTTTTTTTTTCTAAATGCGATTTTCATATATCTTCCCCCCTAGCTTTCTTTTTTCCGAAAAGAATATTAATTCAAGAAAAAGAATAAATAGAATACAAAAAAAAAGTAAAGAAGGATTTGGTTTGACCAATAGATGTCTTTCACATCCAACGAAAAAAAAAGTAATCCTTTTTATCTTAAATGACCGTTCCAAAAAAACGTATTTCTACATCAAAAAGGCGTATTCGGAAAAATATTTGGAAAAGGAAGGGATATTGGATAGCATTAAAAGCTTTTTCGTTAGGGAAATCTCTTTCTACAGGAAATTCAAAAAGTTTTTTTGTGCAACAAAAAAATTAACAAATTAAGTAAATTAAGTATAAGTAATAGTAATTAAAAATTTCAATAATCTGAATGAACTCGAAAAATGAAATTGACCCATTTCCTATTTGCTACAAAATTTTTAATTTCCTATTGAGTTAAATTAATCAATATTAAATAGCACTAAATTCCTTCTTTTTTTTTATATTAAAATTTTATTTATATTAAAATTTTATTTATATTAAAATTATTAAAATTTATATTAAAAATATATATATTTAAAAAAATATATATATAAATTTATATATAAATTTAGCTTTTTACTGAATTTTAAAAATAGAAAAGTTTCCTTGTTTTTGTTGACAAACCCATAAATACAAGATAAAAGGCGATTTATCCTTCTTTTTTTTTAGTAGATTTTATCATTTACAAGATGGGGAGAGGGTTTTTCCCCATCGAACTATTTGTTTGTTAGAGTTACGATAAAAAAAATTTGATATTTTTCTCCCTTTTTCTCTATCTATAAAAAAGGCGATAATTTTTTTATTTTAATTTAATTTTTATTGAAAGTAATAGGTTCAATTTAATCTTACTTAACCTTTTTTTATATATTTCTATGAATTACTATATAGAATATAGAATGGTAATTTTCTGAAATTAAAAAAATGAGAAAAAAGAAGTTCATTAAAAATGAAAACAAAAACTATTTTTGGGGTAGAACTTTCTTTTTCTAGTTACAAGAGTTCAATTCTAAGAGAACAGAAAATACCCGAAAAACCCCAAGAGGCTAAGACCCTAAACTAAAATAACGAACTTTCCAATCCCTATTATTTCTTATTTTTTATTATTTTAATTTTTTCTGAAAAAGAAAAAAAAATATTGCACTGAATTGGCTTCTTCAATCTCGACGATTGTTTATTTATAAGCTATTATAAATTATTATAAGTTCAAGACAAGCCGCTATGGTGAAATTGGTAGACACGCTGCTCTTAGGAAGCAGTGCTAGAGCATCTCGGTTCGAGTCCGAGTGGCGGCATGTCACCTTCTTAATTTTCCGAAATAGATCCTATAATCAATTCAACTCCCAATTTCCATTTAAGAGACTCTTCTTTTTTTTTATGATATTTTCAACCTTAGAACATATATTAACTCATATTTCCCTTTCTATTGTTTCAATCGTAATTACAATTCGTTTAATAACCCTTTTTTGCGTAGATGAAATCGTACAACTGTATGATTCATCTGAAAGGGGTCTGATAGTTAGTTTTTCCTGTATAACAGGATTATTAGTTACACGTTGGATTTATTCGGGTCATTTTCCACTAAGTGATTTATATGAATCATTAATCTTCCTTTCGTGGTGTTTCTCCCTTATTCATATAGTTCCATATTTAAAAAAAAATAAAAATTTATTAAGCACAATAACCGGCTCAAGTACTATTTTTACCCAGGGCTTTGCTACTTCCGGACTTTTAACTCAAATACACCAATCTTCAATATTAGTACCCGCTCTTCAATCCGAGTGGTTATTAATGCACGTAACTATGATGATATTGGGCTATGCGTCCCTTTTATGTGGATCATTATTATCAGTAGCACTTGTAGTCATTACATTTCGAAAAAACCGAAAGATTCTTTGTAAAAGTACTCTTTTAATAAAAGAGTCGTTTTTCGGTGGTGAAATTGAATACATGAATAAACGAAGCAATCTTTTCCAAACTACTTCTTTTTTTTCGGGTAAGAATTATTACAGATCTCAATTAATTCAGCAATTGGATTATTGGAGTTATCGTATTATTAGTCTAGGATTTTTATTTTTAACCATAGGTATTCTGTCAGGAGCAGTATGGGCTAATGAAGCTTGGGGATCCTATTGGAATTGGGATCCAAAAGAAACTTGGGCATTTATTACTTGGATCGTATTCGCGATTTATTTACATACTCGAACAAATATAAACCCGAAAGGTGCAAATTCGGCAATTGTAGCGTCTATAGGCTTTCTTATAATTTGGATATGCTATTTTGGGGTTAATCTATTAGGACTAGGACTACATAGTTATGGTTCGTTTATCTAATTGAATTCACGAAAGTATCTTACGAACACTACACATTCACATTATAGTACATATAAAAAAATTTTACGCGAATGGGCACGAACCATGCGAATCAAATACAATATTCCATTCGCACGGTTCGTGCCCATATTGGGTTCAAATTTTTTTTTTTTTAGCTATAAATTTTAGAAATTTGCGAGAAGGAAAAGTTCTCTTTTTTCATTCTACAACTTTTTCATTATAAAGTGAAAGGTTTTCAAATCATGAATAGCAAAAAACTATTTAGAAAAAGAATTAGATAGTATAACTTCAACCTTGTCAACCGATAGTGAAAGAACGAGATCGGGGTACATACCAATACCCAGTACGGGTAAAAAGAGGGAAATCGAAAGAAATAGCTCTCGGGGTGCAGAATCAAAAAAATAAGAGTTTGGAACGTTAAAAAGCTTATATCCATAAAACATCTGACGTGACATAGATAATGAATAAATAGGAGTTAATATCATTCCAATTGCCATGACAAAAGTAATTAGTATTTTTGGCATTAAAAAAAATTTGTGACTCGTAATTATTCCAAAAAATACTATCAATTCAGCAACAAAGCCACTCATACCCGGTAATGCAAGGGAAGCCATCGCAAAGCTACTAAACATGGTGAATATTTTTGGCATTGTGATAGCTATTCCGCCCATTTCGTCAAGATAAATAAGGCGTGTTCTATCATAAGTTGTCCCTGCCAAGAAAAAAAGTGCAGCACCAATAAATCCATGAGAGATTATTTGTAAAAGAGCTCCGTTGAGTCCTGTATCAGTTATAGAACCAATTCCGATAATTAGGAAACCCATATGAGATACAGAAGAATAGGCTATTCTTTTTTTTAAATTCCGTTGGCCAAGGGATGTTGAAGCTGCATAAATTATTTGGATTGCGCCTACTATCACTAACCAAGGGGAAAATAGATAATGGGCATGAGATAATAATTCTATATTGATACGAGCCAGTCCATACGCTCCCATTTTTAATAAGATTCCAGCTAGAAGCATACAAGTACTGTAATGTGCTTCTCCGTGGGTATCTGGTAACCACGTATGTAGGGGTATAATCGGCGATTTGACAGCAAAAGCAATCAAAAATCCAATATAAAATAGTATTTCTAAGACCACAGGATACGGCTGATTGGCTGATGTTTCAAAATTTAATGTTGGTTGATTAGAACCATATAAACCTATACCCAGCACTCCCATTAGGAGAAAAATGGAGCCCCCTGCTGTGTACAAAATAAATTTTGTAGCCGAGTACAGACGTTTCTTTCCCCCCCACATGGATAGAAGTAGATAAACGGGAATTAATTCTAACTCCCACATGAGAAAAAAAAGTAAAAGGTTGCGGGAAGAAAATAATCCTATTTGACCACTGTACATTGCTAACATCAGGAAATGAAATAATCTAGAATCTCGAGTAACAGGCCAAGCCGATAAAGTAGCTAAGGTGGTGATGAATCCCGTTAGTAAAATGGGTCCTATAGAAAGTCCATCTATTCCCAGTCTCCAATGGAAATCAAAAAGGGGGATCCATTTATAATCCTCCAATAGTTGAATTAATGGATCGTCCGGTTGGAAATGATAACAGAATGTATACACCGTTAGAAGGAGTTCTAAAATACAGATACATATAGTATACCACCGAACGACCCTATTTCCCCTATGGGGGAGAAAGAAAATTAATGAACCCGCAGATATTGGAAAAACTACAATTATTGTTAACCAAGGAAAAAAATTCGTGGTAAAGACAAGATGCGCTTGGACTAGAAAGACCCATGCTCAAAAATAAAAATATCTTGAGCACGGGTCTTGTCGGTAAAAAAAAAAAATAAATAAAATGGATTCAAGTAGAGTTTATTGGAACGTATCAATAAGCTAGACCCATACTGCGAGTTGTTTCAGCCCCTAAATAAACCCGAACACTCAAGAAATCCGTTGGACAGGCGGATTCACATCTTTTACAACCAACGCAGTCTTCCGTTCTTGGAGCCGAAGCAATTTGTTTAGCTTTACAGCCGTCCCAAGGTATCATTTCTAATACATCGGTGGGGCAGGCTCGGACACATTGAGTACATCCTATACATGTATCATAAATCTTTACTGAATGTGACATTGGATCTATACATTTTTAAACGTTATAAATTTTCGACCTAGTAAGCTTCTAAACAAATCCTATATTTAGATACCAGGTAAATCAACAAGTTATCAGAATTTTTCTAATCAACTTACTTCTGGACTGCTTTATTATAAAAGAAAGGGCCAAAATACTTTGATTTCTTCTGTTTATGTTTCCTTTGCAGAGAAGATTATACCTTAAATTTTCATTTCTTTACGAATATTCGAATTCTTCTGATTAATACTACTTATTCAACAAATTCGATTGGTTAATACGAGTTGATTTTCGATTACGATAAATTGATGAAACAATAGCCAGCCCTATGGCTGCTTCAGCGGCTGCAATGGCTATAACAAAAATTGAGAAAATTTCTCCCCTTAATTGACGATTATCAAAAAAATCGGAAAATGTTACAAAATTGATATTAACTGCATTCAATATAAGTTCAAGACACATAAGGGCTCTAACCATATTTCGACTTGTGATCAATCCATAGATACCTATAGAAAATAAATAGGCACTCAAAACAAGTACATGTTCGAGCATCATTAAGCAACTCCTTAGCAATCTCATTCATTTCAATCTAAATAACAATTCAATTGATTTGATTGAATCACATATAACAAGCATGGAATATTTTAATTGCTGATTTTTTATTGACGAGCTACAGCAATTGCACCTATTAAAGCAACTAAAAGAATTAGTGAAATGAGTTCAAATGGAAGAAAAAAATCCGTTGATAAATGAATTCCAATTTGTTGACTATTGCTTATCAAATCTTGTTCTAGAACCTGGTTTGATCTTGTAGTCCAAATAATCCCGTACCATGACGTATCTGGAATAGTAGTAATTAGTGAAATAAAAAGACTTGTACAAACCACCGAAGTAACCCCATCCCCAACAGTCCAGAGGCGAGAATCTTTGTAATATTCTGAATCACTCATGAACATCACAGCAAAAAGAATTAAAACATTTACAGCCCCTACGTAAATAAGTAGTTGCGCGGCAGCTACAAAATAAGAACTCAATAGAATATAGAATAAGGATATACAAACAAGAACCAATCCTAACGAAAAGGCAGAATAAATTGGATTGGGAAGTAATACTACTCCTAGACTTCCTAAGATCAGACCCGATCCCAGAAAGACTAAAAGAAAATCATGCATTGGCCCGGGTAAATCCATAAAAAAAAAATCGAAATATTTCATGATTTTATTGACCTGACCAGGAAAAAAGAAGTAACTCCTTTTTTTTATCTTTCTGATACTTCTTAACTTAAACTTAATTAAATAAATGAAATTTGAACAGGTGCGGGCGGGTTGATATATATAGTATTATTAGCCCTAATCATTCAATATCTGGAAAAAAGTTTGACAAAAATATATATTACTCTAATATAAATATTTCTATAAATATAGAAATACATTTTGAATCAAATAAAATGACAAGTTTAAACTATTTTTGAAAAGCCTTATTTTATAGATCCAACCTAAACCTTAATAGTTAATTTCAGTTATTTAAAATTTATAATATTATTATTATTATTATTATTAATAATTAACTATTATTGATTAAATAATAAATTTTTAAATTGAATTGTTAATTGGGGATTTTTTTGAATTGAGAGGTTTAAGTTTAACTATTTTATATTTGATTTATATTGGAGGCGAATTCGAAATTGTGTGAATTGTGTAATCATCAATTACTGACATTGGTAACCGACCCAAAGCAATTTGATTATAATTCAATTCGTGACGATCATAACTCGAAAGTTCATATTCTTCAGTCATTGATAAACAATTTGTTGGACAATACTCAACGCAATTACCACAAAATATACAGATTCCAAAATCAATACTGTAATTAAACAATCGTTTCTTTCGAATATCACTTTGCAATTTCCAATCTACAACGGGTAGATCTATAGGACATACACGAACGCATACTTCACAAGCAATGCATTTATCAAATTCAAAGTGAATTCGGCCCCGGAAACGTTCCGACGTGATTAGTTTTTCGTAGGGATATTGAATAGTTATAGGTAAACGATTCGCGTGAGACAGGGTAATCGCGAAACCTTGACCGATGTATCTGGCAGCTCGTATTGTTTGTTGACCATAATTTGTGAATTCAGTTAGCATAGGGAACATATCGTGAATGTGTATAAAGAATAAAATTGTAGACTTGTTTCTTTCTCTTGTTTGAGATAAATGGTGAATATAGAATATTGTAATTGTTTACAGTGAAAGAAGTTGGGACGAAGTTGTTAATAATAGATTACCTAGAGAAATAGGTAAAAGAAATTTCCATCCAAGATTTAATAGTTGGTCTATTCTCAACCTTGGTAAAGTCCATCTTGTTGCAATAGGAATGAACAAGAACAAATAAGTTTTAGCTAATGTAATAAAGATGCTGATTATTGTTCCAAAAACTTTACCTATTTTATTTATATTTATGTCAAAAATTTTAGGACCGAATAGGTATGGAATAGAAAGATTCCAACCTCCTAAGTAAAGAACTGTTACAAATAACGAAGAAACTAGTAGATTCAGATATGAAGCAACGTAAAATAAACCAAATTTGATACCTGAATATTCGGTTTGATAACCTGCTACTAATTCTTCTTCTGCTTCTGGTAAATCAAAAGGTAATCTCTCACACTCAGCTAGAGAAGAAATTAGAAAAATGAGAAACCCTATAGGTTGACGCCACAAATTCCACCCCCAAAAGCCGTATTTTGACTGCGCTTCAACTATATCAACTGTACTTGAACTGTTAGATAATCATAGTCGATTAGAACATCGCCGTTCTTACCACTATTACAGAACCGTACGTGAGATTTTCACCTCATACGGCTCCTCAAGGGTCACAAAAAAATCTAAGGACATTTAATTATTATGTATCTTTATCTTGATATTTTTTTTTGTTTTTTTTTTTTTGTAGGATAGAGTCAAAACTTATCCCAAGTTCCCCAAATTAGACCAACGGAATTCTGTTTGCTATATTTTTTATTTAAAATATATATTAAATAAAATATATATTAAAAAGGGGGTGCTTCTGAATTAATCTCATCTTTTCATTTTAGGAATGTCATTTTTGTTTGTTAATCAATAACTTAATCCTTGAATAAAAACCTTTTTGTAACAACATCATATAGGTATTTCAACCTATTTTTTTCAATTACGAAAAAGAATTCAACATTCCATTAATTTATGAATCATACCAAGAGTTCTCTCTTTCTAACTAACGAAAAGATAGAAGAAAAGGATTTATTTAATTATTTTATTCTATTTTATTTCGTTCCTATTCTCCTTTCTCATAAAAGGGATTTTACTCAAAATAAAAGATTACTTCGTTCTTGATAGTTATTTACTTACTTGGTGGATAGGAACATACTCTAGGTCGGAATCGTGGGTAGTACTTCTTGATCGTTTCTACTAACTTAAAGTCCCAATTCGAATTCCGTTTATGGGCAGAAATATCCTCTTAAATTATTTAGAGAATATCCATTACTAATCCTTTGTGTATTTTGGTCTTTCTAACCATCCACTCAATTTTGTTCAACCTCTCATTTAAACCCGCTTCAAGTGATGATAACTAAGCAACCAATCTTGGGGCAACCGGCCTCTCCTGCTTTTATTTAGTTTTAATTAATAATTAATTCTTGTACATAGGAAATGAGACTTAATCTTTTTACTGCAAATTTGCAAGCCGTTTTCTTTCACTCATATAACTATCTGCTTTAGTTCATCAACCCAAATGATGCCTAAAAAAGATGAAAAAATTATTTAACCTTGACCCTCTTCTCAGAAATTAGAAAGAAAAGAACTAGGAACAATTGAGTATTTCACCTAATTAGACGACACCGAATCACACGTAGAGATATTGATAATACACATAAAGTTAATGGTATTTCATAACTAATTGATTGAGCAGCAGCGCGTAAACCACCTAAAAAGGAATATTTATTATTTGATCCATATCCCGACATAAGAAGTCCAACGGGAGCAATACTTGAAATAGCGATCCATAAAAAAACACCAATACCAAGATCGGCTAGAATAAGGTGGTATCCAAAAGGAATTACTGAATAACTTAGTAAAATCGATATCACTGCGACGGATGGTCCGATACTAAATAAACGACCATCTCCTCTAGATGGAAGAAGGTTCTCTTTGAAAAGTAGTTTTGTACCATCTGCTAGAGCTTGAAGAATTCCTAAGGGCCCAGCGTATTCAGGTCCAATACGTTGTTGTATCCCTGCAGATATTTCTCTTTCTAACCAAACAATTACGAGTACACCTATTGTGATTCCTAATACAAGAGTCAAAATCGGGACAAGTAGCCATATAATCCCATAGGCCTCTTTTAAGGATTCTAATCTGGAAAACGAATTGATAGCTTGTATTTCGGTTGTATCCATTATCATTTTTAACGATCAACTTCTCCCATAATGATATCTATGCTACCTAATATCGTCATAATATCAGCCAATTTCATTCTTTTAACTAACTGAGGAAGAATTTGCAAATTGATAAAACCCGGCGGGCGAATTTTCCATCTCCAAGGAAAAACACTCAGATCTCCTATCAGAAAAATTCCCAATTCCCCCTTTGGGGCTTCAACTCTCACATAAAGTTCTTGTTTCGCCAATTCAAAGGTTGGAGAAGGTTTTTTACTAATAAATCGATAGTCAAAATCATTCCATTCGGAATCGTTTACTCTATCAAAACGTCGTATTTCTAAATTCTCGTAGGGCCCTCCTGGAATTCCTTCCAGAGCCTGCTGTATAATTTTTATTGATTCTGTCATTTCACCGATTCGTACTAAATAACGAGCTAACGAATCTCCTTCTTTTTGCCATTGAACTTCCCAATCAAATTCATCGTAACACTCATAATGATCAACTTTACGAAGGTCCCATTGGATTCCGGACGCCCGTAGCATTGGGCCCGATAAACCCCAATTTAGTGCTTCTTCTCCGCGAATAACGCCCACGCCTTCGACCCGTTCTAAAAAAATAGGATTCCGTGTAATAAGCTTTTTATATTCAGCAACCCCCGTTAAAAAGTAATCACAAAAATCCAAACATTTATCTATCCAGCCATAAGGTAGATCAGCAGCTATTCCTCCGATACGAAAATAATTATGCATCATTCGCATACCAGTAGCTGCTTCGAATAAGTCATATATCAATTCCCTTTCTCGAAAAATATAGAAGAAGGGGGTCTGTGCACCAATATCTGCCATAAAAGGGCCAAGCCATAACAAATGGGACGCTATACGACTCAACTCCAACATAATGACTCTGATATAACTAGCTCTTTTAGGTACTTGAATATTTCCTAATAGTTCGGGCCCATTTACAGTTATTGCTTCCGTGAACATAGTAGCTAAATAATCCCAACGCGTCACATAGGGCAAATATTGGATAATTGTTCGATTTTCCGCAATTTTCTCCATCCCCCTGTGTAAATACCCTAATATAGGCTCACAGTCAATAACATCTTCACCATCTAGAGTAACGATGAGTCGAAGAACACCATGCATTGATGGGTGGTGAGGCCCCATATTGACTACCATAAGGTCTTTTCTTGTAGCTGGTACAGTCATACGTTTTTTACCCATTCATTTTTCCATGAATTGCTGAAAGTGAAAAGAAGTTTATCCAAATACCAAATAGGAAAAAGTACTTAAAATGATTCTTCCAATTAACGAGTTTTTGCCTCTCGAATACTCAACTGACCAATTAATTCTTTATAACGTGCTCTATTTTTTTTTGCCAAATAAGCCAACAGCCGTTGACGTTTTCCTAAAATTTTTCGCAAACCTCTCTGAGATAAATAGTCTTTTTTATGCACTTCCAAATGTGAAGTAAGTCTCCGTATCTTATTGGTAAAACGGAATACTTGAAATTCAACCGACCCCCTTCTTTCTTTTTCAGAAATAACCGAAATGAATGCACTTTTTACCATAAAAGATTTTCCCTCTTCCACTTTTACAGATATGGATTTTATCGATGAGTAATAATAATGGTAGTAATTTTAATGTGTTATATACAATAATCTGAATTTCTTTATGAACTCCTAATTTTATCAACTCATATTAATCCACCCAGGTCATATTAATCCATCCAGGTTTCAATTTCATTTATTCTGAAAAAGAAAAAAAGAAGAAAGAAGGAAGGGGGTTCATTTTTGCATGGCATAATTTAGGCCTAAAATGAAGAAGATTCTGTTAATTGATTTGTAGGCCTAATTGATACCTCAGCGGTTTTAGTCTTCGTATTATATATTAGAATGGCATGGAAGTATTATATATTAGAATGGCATGGAAGGTGGGGCGTGTCAATCTCTTTACTTTCATATACCCCGTAGGGTATAGCATATATAGGAAAAATGGACTATCAACGACTTTTCAACCGCGGATACATCTGTATCCTTAACATACTGAAACGGCTGCCGTTATTTGTATCAAACCAATAGCGATTCATACAAGCTAAATCTTCTAATCGATAATTAGGCCAAAGAAAAAATTTCAATTTAATTAATTCATTCTTATCTTTATTAAGATTAACGGGGTTCTCTTTATCCAAATCCAAAGATTGACTACAATTGTTCTCAGTCCAAAATATTGGATTTTTATTCCAAGTCTTTGAATTGAAAGAAATTAGAATTCTCAACTCTCTACGACGTCTATGCGATAAAATGGTTTCGGGAACAAGTAAATCAAAACCATTCTTATCAACATAGGGTTGTTTTCTATATCCTTGATTAATTTGGTGCTTAATCTTATGACCCAACAAAATACCTAAGGTTTGATACATAATAAATTTTCCATCATTTTTTACAGACAGGCGTGTGGGTTCGATACTAAAGAACCCCCTTTTGATCAATTTTGTAATCCTTTCATTCTTCTGATTCTTCCAATTCTTCCGAATCGGCATTATATCCAAACACATTTCTCTTCTTTGAATCGAGGATATAGTAATTTCTCGTGGATTTTTCAGTCTAAGCAGGAAAGAAAATATGTTTATATTATTCATCATTTTTTTATTCAAAAAAAAGCCCGGTTTCAATTGAAAAACTAAAAAAGGTTTTAGGAGTAATTCTAGTTGTTTTTCTTCCTCACTTTTCTTTCTCTTTTTCTGGGGGGAAGCATCTTCAATATCTTTTTCGTGGTTTGTTGAAGGAACAGATTCCGCATTCCCTTGTTTTTGTACATTTGATCTAAGATCTCTTTTGCTTTCGACCGATTCTTTTTCTTTTTGATTTTTATTTTGATTCTTTATTTCTTTATTTGAAACGGATTCCCCTTTTTGTTTTTGGTTTCCTTCGATGTTTTTCTTTTCACTAAGATCATTCTTTTCACTAAGATCATTTTCATTTAGATTCAAAAGGATTTTACTTGGTATAACCCACGGTTTTAGTTTATATAGACTATAGCGTAGGATCAATTCTGGGAAGAACCAAAGTCCCAGGGATGAGGCGGGACGATTTAGTATTTCTTCATTCATTCCCATCCAATCCAAAAAACCTTTTCGGGGTTTTGGTAAATTGGTTTGGAGCTTTTGCGGAATTTTTTTAAGATAAACAAGCTTGTTTTTATCAAATTTTTCTAAAATTTGATCTTGATAATTGTTAGTATCAATCTGAGTATTTTCATTACTCCCCATATCCATTATGATGTGGGAGTCAATAGTAAGTTGTTGTCTAAGATCAAAATTTTTAATTTTCCAATTCCAATCAAAATATTTTCTATCGCGATTTTTTTTTTTTTGTGTATATCTAAAATTGACATAATTATTAATATTCATAGGGAAACTTCTCCATATATCTATATCAGAAAAATTCTCTTTATGAGTGTTGGATTTATAAGAAATATCTTCGTTCTTTTTTAATTGGACTCGCGAGCTTGATTTAGAAATAGACGAGTCCCTCTTATTTTCATAATCTAAATTAATATATTTATATGATAACAGATCATATTTAGAGCTTTTTTGAAAATTGTCTGTTTGATTCGCTAAGTAATATCCTTTAGAATTCCTAGAATTACCCCCCTTTTTGGACTGAACTTTTTCATATGAATCCCACTTGGAATTTTTATTTTTATGACGTAAAATAACTTTTCTCCACCTTTGTGGTGTTAATTTAGACCATTCAATAGGAGATAAATCGTATTGATAATGTCCCCTTAACCATTTTTTCCATTCATTCATTTCAGAATTCGGGAACATTTCAGAATTCGGGAATCCGAAATTAGAATCAAGTATTCCGTGTCTTTCAAGTAAATTTTTCGGGTCAACAGTAGACCCATAAGATATAGTCAATTTAGCATTTTTAAAATATAGAGGAATAGTAAAAGAAAAAGTAAATTTTCCATCAAATAGAAAATAAAAACCTGGATACATAAATTTAATAATAGCATTATATCTTACACAAGTGTCTAGAAAGTCTATAATAAAATCTATAATATCTGCAATCAAATTTTTAAAAACTTTTTTAAAAAATCCCCATCTCGTCGTTTCACAATTCGGGAGTTTCTTATGACTTAATTTAGAAGGAAGTATTCCTTGTGTTTCAAGGGAATCTTTTATTTCAGCCTTCGTAAACAAAGAGTCTCCACCATATTGAAAAAAAGATCTTAATTTGTTACTAACTTGGGTTTGTGATAATTTATAAAATACATATGCTTGTGACAAATAGGGTAAGTCCCAAGATTTTTTTTTTTTTAGAGGTGAAATTGAAATAAAGTGAATTGTATTTTTATTTTCTCTATTAAGCCTTTCTTGCTTTGTTTCATTAATGGGCTTATCCGGCATTTTTTTTATCGATTCAAAAAGAAATTGTATATTGAGTCTGGTAATATTAATAATAGCTAAAAAAATATCTATGTATACTTTTTCAAGGAAAATTTTTATAAAACAATCTAATTGAGAGATTAATCGGACAGTTCTTCTTTTTAATATTTGCCAAATATTTGTTGTCGATTCGAATCTTTTAGCATTATACCCTTTTTCGGTAGGATTAATATATACGCCGGATGGGGTTATTTTTTTTTTTTCTTTTGTAATTCTTTCTATTTGATTTTTAATTGTGCTTGTTCTACCTCTTAGATCCTCCCTTTTTATTAGTGCATAATTTTTCCAATTTTGAGATTGAAATAGACTAACTGATTCATGAATTATTTGATTGCTGCTTCTAGAATCTTTTTCGTTTTTAATTTCATTCGAGTCTGATACTTTTCTTAAGCCAAAAATTTGGTTGAATATTGGGCGTACTTTTTGTTTTAGTATTCTTGTTATAAATAAAAACCTTTCAATAAAGTCAATAATGAATTTTTTTGTTTCTTTTGAAACTAATTTGGTTTTTCCTAATAAATCTAATAAATACGCCCTTTTTAATTTTTCAATTTTTGTTTGTAGTTCCTTAAGTTCCTTAAAAATGGGGTCAAAAAAAGAATCTCCTTTTCTAATTCTGGGAGAACCAAAAGGAAGGTCAGTTTCCCGTCCCCAAACTGTTAAAAAAAAAGAATCAGCTTTTTGGTTTTCCTCTTCGATTAGATTTCTATCAGAGGGTTGTATGTGCCAAGGTTTCAGGTAGAAAGGAAATAAGATTTTTATCTGAATACCGTCTGTCCACCAATTTATTGGAAATTCTGTTTGCGATACTTGGATACCATTATAGGTACATTTAACATGGATTTCGCGCTTCCATTCCTGTATATCCTCAAACCATTCAGGATATTGCAATAATAATATACGTCCAATATTTTTTGCTATTATCAATGAAGGCAATACAATATGTTTTCTAAGAATAGATTGAGTTATTAATGCGAATCCCCTTATTTGGGGCCCAAGTATCATATTATCCCATGCCTCCGATATCGCCATCCGCTTTTCTTCACTATCTTCATTTTTGTTTTTTTTTTCTTCTTCGTCTATATACTCCACAATTTCGGATTCTATCCCCTTGTCTGTCCAATTTGTAAAAATAACTTTAAAAAATTTGGATATATCAAACGGTAGGCGGGGGAGTCTTTTGACTCTATCCAAAAAAAGGGGAGAGTGCGCGTTTGCTTGAAACAGTTTCAAAATTAAAGTTTTACGCCTTTGAGCGCGCATAGAACCTTTAATTAGTTCTCGCTGAAAGT